CGCTCCGCTTAGCCCTATCCCCTTCTAGAGGTATTTTAGTGATAGGTTCTATAGGAACTGGACGATCCTGTTTGGTCAAATACCTAGCGACAAACTCCTATGTTCCTTTCATTACGGTATTTCCGAACAAGTTCCTGGATGACAAGCCTAAAGGTTATCTTATTGATGATATCGATATTGATGATAGTGACGATATCGATATTGATGATAGTGACGATATCTATATTGATGATAGTGACGATATTGATGATAGTGATGATGACCTTGATATTGATACGGAGCTGCTAACTATGACGAATGTGCTAACTATGTATATGACGCCGAAAATAGACCGATTTGATATCACCCTTCAATTCGAATTAGCAAAAGCAATGTCTCCTTGCATAATATGGATTCCAAACATTCATGATCTGCATGTGAATGAGTCGAATTGCTTATCCCTCGGTCTATTAGAGAACTATCTCTCCAGGGATTGTGAAAGATGTTCCACTGGAAAGATTCTTGTTATTGCTTCGACTCATATTCCCCAAAAAGTGGATCCCGCTCTAATAGCTCCGAATAAATTAAATACATGCATTAAGATACGAAGGCTTCTTCTTCCACAACAACGAAAGCACTTTTTCATTCTTTCATATACTAGGGGATTTCACTTGGAAAAGAAGATGTTCCATACTAATGGATTCGGGTCCATAACCATGGGTTCCAATGCACGAGATCTTGTAGCACTTATCAATGAGGCCCTATCAATTAGTATTACACAGAAGAAATCCATTATAGAAACTAATACAATTAGATCAGCTCTTCATAGAAAAACTTGGCATTTTCGATCCCAGATAAGATCGGTTCAGGATCATGGGATCCTTTTCTATCAGATAGGAAGGGCTGTTGCACAAAATGTACTTCTAAGTAATTGCCCCATAGATCCTATATCTATCTATATGAAGAAGAAATCATGTAAGGGAGGGGATTCTTATTTGTACAAATGGTACTTCGAACTTGGAACGAGCATGAAGAAATTAACGATACTTCTTTATCTTTTGAGTTGTTCTGCCGGATCGGTCGCTCAAGATCTTTGGTCTTCATCCAGACCCGATGAAAAAAATTGGATCACTTCTTATGGATTCGTTGAGAATGATTCTGATCTAGTTCATGGCCTATTACTATTATTACTATTAGAAGTAGAAGGCGCTCTGGCTCTGGCGGGATCCTCACGGACAGAAAAAGATTGCAGTCAGTTTGATAATAATCGAGTGACATTACTTCTTCGGTCCGAACCAAGGAATCAGTTAGATATGATGCAAAATGGATCTTGTTCTATCGTTGATCAGAGATTTCTATATGAAAAATACGAATCGGAGTTTGAAGAAGGGGAAGGGGACCTCGATCCGCTAGAGGAGGATTTATTCAATCACATAGTTTGGGCTCCTAGAATATGGCGCCCTTGTGGCAATCTATTTGATTGTATCGAAAGGCCCACTGAATTGGGATTTCCCTATTGGGCTGGGTCATTTCGGGGCAAACGGATCATTTCTCATAAAGAGGATGAGCTTCAAGAGAATGATTCGGAGTTCTTGCAGAGTGGAACCATGCAGTACCAGACACGAGATAGATCTTCCAAAGAACAAGGCTTTTTTCGAACAAGCCAATTCATTTGGGACCCTGCGGATCCATTCCTTTCCCTATTCAAAGATCAGCCCTTTGTCTCTGTGTTTTCACGTCGAGAATTCTTTGCAGATGAGGAGATGTCAAAGGGGCTTATTGCTTCCCAAACAAATCCTCCTACATCTATATATAAACGCTGGTTCATCAAGAATACGCAAGAAAAGCACTTCGAATTGTTGATTCATCGCCAGAGATGGTTTAGAACCAATAGTTCATTATCTAATGGATCTTTCCGTTCTAATACTCTATCCGAGAGTTATCAGTATTTATCAAATCTGTTCCTATCTAACGGAACGCTATTGGATCAAATGACAAAGACATTGTTGAGAAAGAGATGGCTTTTCCCGGATGAAATGAAACATTTGATTCATGTAACAGGAGAAAGATTCCCCATTCCTTAGCCGTAAAGATATGTGCCCATGAAAAGGGGATTAAGTGGAACAGAATTGGCCGGATGGTAGAGTCGTGGAAACACTTGTTTCTTCCATCTTTTTGGCCTTAGCTCCATGGAACAATATGCTACTGCTGAAACATGGAAGAATTTAAATCTTAGATCACTATGTGTGGATGATATGAACTGCCTAAACAAGAATTCTTGAACGGCGAAAGAGCCTATTACTCGCTACATCAAACAATCTCTACTAACGAAACCATGTAAATCCATCGGAAAATACGCATGTCCGCTGAAATGGTTGTTGCTATCTGCTCCAATAACGAATCATTGGTTTAATTGAATAACTAAAGAAAATAGATAGACCTTTCTCTTCGTCTCAGGTCGATGGATCTTCTCAATTGGAAGATCTCCCATATGGATCATTCCAGTTGACCGAGCCTAATT